TCCTGCTCTTGCTTTGCCTTGCTATTTTTATTTTCACTAAAATTTGGTTTTATATTCAAATTAAAAAAAAGTAAGTTGCTTGGGATAAACCAAGGTTTCTCTTTATATTTATGATATAGTATCACAAACTCTGGAAAGAAAAAAACTTTCGGATTTGATATGAGGTGATTTAAAATTAAGAATTTTTCATTCATTCCCATCCAATCAAAAGATATTTCCATCCAATCAAAAAAGACCCTTTTGTAATTGATTTTGCAATTTGAATCAATTGGAAGATAAAAAATATGAAATTGATCCTTTATTTGGTCCTTATTAGGTTCAACCTGAATTTTTGTATTAAATTTCCAGCCCAAATATTTTCTATCCGTATTTTTTTCCATATATATAATATCACTTTTTCTTAGATAATTCTTCATAGGAATATTCTTGAGTATGTTAAAAAAGTTTTCTTTATTTCTGGTGGAATTTTCCTGCTTCTTATTTCTTTCTAATGATGTTCTATAAATACAGGATTTATTCTTAGTTTCAGAATGAATATATTTATATGATAAAAGATCATATCTATAGTTTTTTTCAAAATGATCCTCTTTATTTGATAATAAATAGACTTTCAAATTTTGTTTTTTTTTGTAATCAAAAAAAGGGTCTTTTTCATAGGAATACCATTTCTTTAAATCATTATTTTGAGAGGTATTTATCCCATTTCGCCATTTTTGGGGGACTAATCTAGACCATGTAATCTGAGATAAATCGTATTGATAATGACCTCTTAACCAGTTTTTCCATGGATTCATTCCATAATTTGGAAGTTTCTTATGTCTTATTTCGGAATCAAATATTCCTTGTCTTCCAAAAAAATCCTTTATTTCATTCTTAAGAAAAAAAGATGGTCCATTATATTGAAGAATAGATCTTACCTTATTGAAGTTAATTGCTTGGGTTTGTGATAATTTAAAAAATACATATTTTTGTGACAAGTAAGATAAATCAAAAAAAATATGTGACTTTCGCTTACTATTTCTAAAATTATCAAATATCTTTTTTATAGTCATAGGCGAAATAAAGTCAATTTGATTTTGTTTTGTTTTATTAATCCTTTCTTGATCTTTATTTCTTTTATTATTGTCAATGTATTTCTCAACAATTTTTTTTGTTGATTCCATAAAAAGGTATAGAGTGATTCTGCGCATATTAATGATACATAGAAAGATATCAATGTATATTTTTTCAATGCAAAATTGAATTAATAATTCAATATTTTTTCTTTTTAATAGTTTCCAAATTTTTGGGGGTGATTCTCCATTATTCTTTTTCTTTTTTTTCATTTTTTCTATTTGATTTCTGATTGTGTTTCTTCTATCAATTCTATGTTTCATTTCTTCTTTTGCCTGTAAATAATTTGTCCAACCTGTAGCTCGATTTTGACTAAGTGATTCATGAATTATCTTATTACTGATTATAGAATCATTTTCTGTTTGAGTTTGACTTGATTCATATATTTCTCTCGGTATAAATAATGGAATTTTTGTTCCTTTTAAAAGTATTTGTTTTACAAATAAAACAGCTTTTGTTTGTTTCTTTGTTATTTTTTTTAAAACTCTTCGAACTCTAAAATGGAATTTTCTGATTTCGACTTTATAGTCTATATCTTTAAAAATAGGTTCAAAAAAGGAAGGTGTTTTTCGAGGAGGCCCAAAAGGATATTCTGTTTCCATTCCCAAAACTGTTAAAAAACAAGAATCAAAATAATCCTGTTGCTTTCGATCGCTATCAGAGAGTCCTAGTTTAGATCTGTGCCAAGGTTTCAAATGAAAAGGATATAGGATTTTGATCTGAAAACCTTCTCTTAACCAATTTTTAGGAAATTCCGTTTTGGAGAATTGAAGACCATTATAGCTGCACTTTAGATAAATTTCTCTATTCCAATCTTGGAAATCCTCATACCATTCCGGAGATTGCCGTAATAAAATACGGCCAATATTCTTAACTATTATGAATAAGGGTAATTTAATATATCTTCTAAAAATTGATTGAGCTAGTAACAGAACACTTCTTGTTTTTTGTGCATATGGAATGTTATCCCAGAATTCCATTGCGTCTTCCTGGTTATTTTTTTTTATTTGTAATTGTTGATCTAAAATTTCGAATTCTGACTTTTTACCCAACCAATCTCTAATATTAAAAAAAAAATTAATTAGGTTAGATATAGGAAAAGGAAAATCCTCCATTTTTTCCAAAAAAAGGGGGGAATGGGGATTTCCTTGAGAGGGTCCCCAAATAACCATTTTACGCCTTTGAACGCGCATAGATCCTTTTATTACGGCTCGACGAAAATCCGGTTCTTCTAAATAACTTATAAAACCCGAATCTCTATTAAATTTTATATAAAGATTATAATTCTTGAAATGAGACTTCTTAAAACTTCGTCTGGAACGAGTTAAAAAAGCTATACGTTTAAATCTTCTTGTTCGAAGCTGGTGATCCAGCCCTTGCATTATGC